GGAGTTAAATTTCTCATCTCTATGGGATTACATCCCGAGTTATTGCGAAGAAAAAAAAAAATAAATAATGAAATTATGGAAGTCAATATTCTCGCATTTATTGCTACTGCACTGTTCATTCTAGTTCCTACTGCTTTTTTACTTATTATCTACGTAAAAACAGTCAGTCAAAATGATTAATTTGAATCTGAATTATTAGTTCTTATCAATCCTTTTTTCAATGATTGAAGAAATGAAAGAAAGGGATTAAAAGAAAATTCCAAGTCTTAAATGAAATGATCTGGTTGGAATCATAAAATGTGGTAGAAAGGACTATATATAGTCCTTTCTACCACACTTTAGAGTATTTTATATTATCTAATATTGTATACAATGATATTATCATATAAAGTTGTATTGTATACAGATATAGACTTTATCTAAATGGAGGGTTTATATAGATCAATTTACAATATGTATGTATATGATGTATTAGATGTACATCTAATCTAAATAGTAGACTAGTACATCGAAATAGCAGTCTAATTCTATTTCTTTTTTTCGCTACATCCACTCGATTTCGATCAACCCAAAATAATCGAAGGCCAATTCTTCTAATTCCTAGGTTTCTTATAATTTTATATATAGGTTCCGGGATCCATCAAAAGAATCAATAGAGGAAGAATAGTATAGGAATATACTATAGCAAAAGAAAACAAAACCAAGGAATTTTTTTGATTTCCCATCCCAAGAAGTCATTGATTGAGCCATTAACAGATCATTTACGAAGTTCTATGGTAACTTCTTCAGATTTTGAAAGGAAGTAGATTAGTAAAGGGGACTCGGACCATTTTTCATGCTTAAACATGACATGAGATGAGTCAAAAAAGCATAAAAAAATCTCTAGGAGTCTAAAATGTTAAATGTATGATATGTGGTGGATCACTCAGCGGAAGAAAGATCAAATTTTATTATGTGTAGAACCTCTTTGGACAACCACTAGTCACTTCCAGTAGAAAGTAAGTATCGTCGTAATCTAATAGCAGAACGATTTGTTCTTAGAACAGTGAAAGTAAAGAAAGAGAGAAACAAATAAAGAAAAAACTAGGGATTGGTTTTTTCTCATTGTAATATCCATAATTCTGGTAAGAACAGGTTTATCCAAACAGAATATTTAGGAGGAATTCGGTTGGAAAAAATTTCCTATCATGCGTAGATTTGAGTTTTGAAATACAACTAAACTATAGTAATCATTCGTTGTTTGATCGAATGGTTATTATTCATTATTGTCTTTCCAGTATAATTTTGAAAGAAAGACAAGCTTTTTAAAAATAAAGCTTCGAAAAACGATCAATTAAACAATTGATACAATTCGATTACTCAATCGATTACTCAATCAATTATTAATATACCTAGAGTCCACTCCTTCCCCATACTACGAGTGAAAGGGAAAATGTAAAGACTACCATTAAAGCAGCCCAAGCGAGACTTACTATATCCATGTGAATTATATCTCCTATTTCTATGAAGGAATTATTCCATTATTGATCAATAATCATAGTAGAATCAATGGCGCAGAGTCAAAATAGGATTCTGACTTAAGGCTATTGATGAACCAATTCAATGAATCCACTCGTAACAGATTCTTTATAGGATTTCTGGTAGAATTGGGAAGTATTAAGTAAAAATACGATACACACACCTTTTCCTTGCAAATTGCAAAGGAATGCTCCTAATGGAACATGTGGGAATAGTAAGACCTATTGTTTGTTTTGTTACCTTTCTTTCATAAGCAAAAATAAAAAAAAAAATATACCATCAAGATAGATAACTATCTATTGGATACCTACATTTCCTATTTGATCTAAGCCTTACTGTCTTTCTTTCTGTGAAAGAATGGGGAGACATCACTACCATTATTACATACATTTTTTTTGTAATCCCCTTACACGACCAAAGAAATCTTTTTTTTTACTTTGACTTTTACTCTGTTATTCTATAAGATAAGAGCCGACCAACCATCCTGATTGAATGTTTGAGTACTCGGAGTCTCTCGTAAGTATGGATACAAAGTATCTTCAGTCCTTTCCACAACTCCTAAATTGATTTCCCATCAGCCTATCCAATCTAATTCCAGACAGAGTCAGTAGACCCTACGTTAGTGTAGGTAGTGTAAGATAATTAGGAAGTCTTGATAGTCTTTCGTATAATCTTTTCTTCAATCCTAGGAGCAAAAATGGAATGTCCTTTAGGAACCTTTGGATACCAAGATTTCTGACCTCTTACTTTCGTAGTTCTGGAATTAATAAGTAAGCCTTACCTCATCCCTATTGGTATATCTGTTTGGGCCGCTACCCAGAACCCAAACAGAGCCAGATTTTGAGAAAACAACTTACAGTCTTTTATAGAACTATGTATTCTATAAATCAAGTATCGACAAGCCCCGTCCTTTGCCTTTGCTTATGCAGGGCAAGAATTTGTCGAGTTCTATTCTATCAGTAGAATAAGAAATTCTAAGTAT